ACTCGAGGTTTTCCTGTTTCCGGGGGGTTTACAGGAGCGTTAGTTATCTCAGGAGTTTAGGGGGGTAGGGGGGTTTAACGCGAAAAAGCCAAAAGGGGGTAATATAGATATCTTCCGACTAAATTTCACTATCTTATGTCCTTGAAAGTTCTATATGTAATTCTTTAGTAAAGACTTTTCATCACTCATACTATTTCCTTGCTTCCTAGGATTATTCCCACCTTGTTAACTAGATTGCGTGCACTGTGAAATGTCTATTGAAAAGGAAAAAAAAAAAAAAAACTTAATTGCCCTATGAAAAAAACGCTCGGCATGGTGGCCGCTCCCGCTATTGTTCTCCACCATTAACTTATGCCTTTTAGAATAAGTTATGGGGATGTTTACAATTTATGGCCCTGAAATAGGAACCAAATGCCAGGAATAAATCACTGTGTGAAACCCCCACAGTTTTTGTCCCTCACCTTCAATAACCGTTGGCATTAAGAAATGGACTTGTTGGTCGGCTCTTACTACATTAAATATTTGAGTTTGACGGGAATTTGAGTAAAGGTATAACTTGACTCATGAGTGTTTGTGTTAGGTCTTAAATGTCGCCTGGTATTTTTAAGTGTTTATTGATTTTTGTTGTTATGTTTTGCGTAAGATTTTCGTTTCGTGTAATTCTTGAATGGTTAAATCCTAGATATGGTGATAATACATGTATGTACTTGAATGCTATATGATATGGTTAATATAAATTAATGTTGATAATACATATATGTATTTAAAATTATTATACATATAATACAAAGAATAGTTTAACTAAGAATCCTGGCTTTGGGAGCCAGGGGTGGGAGTTAAAATCTCCTTTCTTTGAGCATTAGGGAGGATTTTAACCTCCGACATCTGGTTTACAAGACCAGGGCTCTGGCGCTGAGCTACTAATGCAAGCTCATTCAAGTGCTTTATCTTCTGCATAGCCTGCTAGTGGCGTAAGGACTAGGAAGAGGAAAAAGTATAAAAAGGATGCAATTTGTCCAATAATGACGAATGGGTGTGACACGGGCATTCCTCCAATTCAAGTGAGAATAATAACGTCTGCGATTAAGGTTCAAAACAAGAATTGTGTAAGTGGTCGGAAAGTGAGGCTTCGTTGTTTAGACGTGTGTAGAAATGGTACGAGTATCAGAATAAGGATTGAGGCCAGGAGGGCTAAGACTCCCCCCAGTTTATTGGGGATGGAGCGTAGAATTGCGTACGCGAACAGGAAGTATCATTCTGGTTTAATGTGGGGAGGAGTGACTAGCGGATTGGCGGGGGTGAAGTTGTCTGGGTCTCCTAGCAGGTTGGGTGAGAATAAGGCTAAACATGTGAGGGCAATGACAAGTACTGCAAACCCTAATAGGTCTTTGTATGAAAAATAGGGGTGGAAGCTTATTTTATCTGCGTCTGAATTAAGGCCGAGGGGATTATTTGACCCTGTTTGGTGAAGGAAAAGAAGGTGGACTATGGTTGCGCCTGCAATTACAAAGGGGAATAGGAAGTGGAAGGCAAAGAATCGGGTAAGGGTTGCATTGTCTACTGAGAATCCACCTCAAATTCATTGAACTAGAGAGCCACCTACGTAGGGTACTGCAGAGAGTAGATTAGTAATAACGGTTGCACCTCAAAAGGACATTTGGCCTCAGGGTAGTACATAGCCGACGAAAGCAGTTATTATAACTAGAAGTAGCAGAACTACTCCAATGTTTCATGTCTCTTTATAGAGGTATGAGCCGTAGTAAAGTCCGCGGCCAATGTGGGCATAGATGCATACAAAGAAGAAGGATGCACCGTTGGCGTGGAGGTTTCGGATGAGTCAGCCGTAATTTACGTCCCGGCAGATATGAGCAACGGAAGAAAAGGCCGTAGCAATATCAGAGGTGTAGTGCATGGCTAAAAATAGTCCTGTGAGGATTTGAATAATTAAGCAGAGTCCCAAGAGAGATCCGAAGTTTCATCACACTGAAATATTTGAGGGGGCGGGTAGGTCAACTAGGGCATTGTTTGCGATTTTGAGGAGAGGGTGTGTCTTTCGTAGACTTGCCATTAGTGGGTTCTTGTAGTTGAATAACAACGGTGGTTTTTCAAGCCATTGGTTCTGGTTAAAGTCCTGGCAGGAATTATGACTTACATTATGTCTTTATTTTTAATTGGATTAGTTTTAGGGTTGGTTGCAGTTGCCTCTAACCCTTCTCCCTACTTTGCTGCCTTGGGGTTAGTAGTCGTGGCGGGCATGGGGTGTGGAGTATTGGTTGGTCATGGGGGACCTTTTCTATCACTAGTGTTGTTTTTGATTTACTTGGGTGGTATATTATTTGTGTTTGCATACTCGGCGGCACTTGCTGCTGATTGATATCCTGATAGTTGGGTGAGTGGTCCTGTTGTAAGTGACATGTTGATGTACTCAGTAGGGGTGGGGGTGGCTTCTAGTGTGCCTTGAGGGGGGTGATATGAGTCTTCATGGGTGCCGGCTGATGAGCTTAGTGAGCTTTCTGTTCTGCGAGGTGATATTGGAGGGGTTGCGCTAATGTACTCACTAGGGGGAGGGATACTGGTACTTAGTGCGTGGGTTCTGCTTCTCACTTTATTTGTTGTGTTGGAGTTAACTCGAGGACTAAGTCGGGGGGCCCTTCGGGCAGTTTAACGGGTAAACAATAGGGCAGCAAGGGTCAGGGTGAGAAGGAATAGGGTGAGGTATGTCTTAATTATTCCTTGTTGTGTGTTGCTTGTTGTTGTAATTAGGGGGATGTTTGATGAAGAGATTGCTTTGGGGCCGACTTTCTCTAGTCAAGTTTGGTCAATTAGTTGACTGGCAAATGTCTGCCCTAAGACTAGATTTAGTTTAGGGGTAAATCGGTGAATAATCGAGGGGAAGAAGCCTAGCATGTTGGAGAAGTGGTGGGTAACTAGGTTGGGGGTAATCTTGTACTGTTTATTGGTTAGTGTAGCTAGTTCGAGGGCGATGAGTAGTCCCGTAATTGTAACTCCGAGGGCAGCTAGTTTGAGCAAGGGGGGTATAGATATCACAGGGGTCTTGAGGGGGGTAATGCTTGAAATGATTAGGAGGCCAGCGACAATGCTTCCTCATGCAAGTCGCTTTAAGGGGTTAATAACTGCTGGGTTGTTTTCATTGATAGGAGAAATAGCGTTAAATCGTGGGTGGCCTATTGAGACAAAAAATACCACGCGGAGGCTGTAGATGGCTGTGAATGAGGTGGCTAGAAGGGTTAGGACTAGGGCTCAGGCGTTTAGGTGGGATGTGTTTAGTGCCTCAATAATGGCATCTTTGGAGAAGAATCCTGCTAGGAAGGGAGTACCTGTGAGGGCTAAACTACCAATAGTGAGGCAGGAGGATGTAAAGGGGGTAAGGTGGTGTATGCCCCCTATTTTTCGGATATCTTGTTCGTCGTTGAGGCTGTGGATAATTGAGCCGGAACAGAGGAACAACATTGCTTTGAAGAAGGCATGGGTGCAGATGTGGAGGAAGGCTAGTTGAGGTTGATTTAAGCCGATGGTAACTATTATTAGGCCAAGTTGGCTTGATGTGGAGAATGCTACGATTTTTTTGATATCATTTTGGGTTAAGGCACAGGTGGCTGTAAATAGGGTCGTTAGGGCACCTAGGCATAGGCAGGTAGTGAGGGCAGTTTGATTATTCTCTAGGAGGGGGCTTGTTCGTACCAAGAGAAAAATGCCGGCAACAACCATGGTGCTTGAATGTAGTAGGGCAGAGACCGGTGTAGGACCCTCTATAGCAGAGGGAAGTCAAGGGTGGAGACCAAATTGGGCCGACTTGCCTGTAGCGGCAATAATTAGGCCTAGTAGCGGTAAAGTAAGATCCAGGTCTTTTGTTGCCACAAAAATTTGTTGTAGCTCTCAGGAGTTAGCGTTGGTTGCTATTCATGCTATTGTGAATAGCAGTCCAATGTCTCCGACCCGATTATACACAACGGCGTGAAGGGCCGCTGTGTTGGCATCCGCTCGTCCGTATCATCAGCCGATGAGTAGAAATGACATAATGCCTACTCCTTCCCAACCAATGAAAAGCTGGAATAGATTATTTGCTGTGACAAGAATGATTATGGCAATAAGGAAGATTAGGAGATATTTAAAGAATCGGTTTATGTATGGGTCTGCGTGTATATATCATGATGCAAACTCTAGAATAGATCAAGTGACGTAGAGGGCAATGGGGACAAAGATAACTGAGTAATGATCAAATTTAAAACTAATGTTCACGTCGAAGGTTAGTGTATTTATTCAATTTCATGAGGTGATGATTGCTTCTGCGCCTTCGTTAAGAAAGAGAAATAGGGGGATTAGGCTGACGAAGAAGGCCAGGGCTACCGCTGTCTTAACATGTGAAACGGCCCATTCAGGGTTTCGGGGGCGAGGCTCCAGAGTTGTAAAGATAGGATATGCTAATAGTAAAAAGATAATGACTAAGCTGGATGATATAATAAGTGATGAGGAGTGCATAGCTGCTACTTGGATTTGCACCAAGAGTTTTTGGTTCCTAAGACCAATGGATGAGCTGTTATCCTTTAGGAGCAGGCCGAGTGAGCCCTGGGGTCCAACCAAGGTCGCGGAGATTAGCAGTCTTCGTTGCTGGCGAGCCTCTCTCGGTGGATAAGGGGATTTTAACCTCTGTCTTTAGAATCACAATCTAATATTTTTGTTAAACTATATCTACAGGTGGTTCAGCCTCATACTAATTCGGGCTTTAAAACAAGTAGAAGTAGCGGGAGGAGGTGAAGGGCTATAACCAGGTGCTCTCGGGTGTAGGAAGGGTTTAGGCTAATAATATGTGCTGGGAGGGGGCCTCGTTGGGTTATGAGGAACATATAAAGTGAATAGCTTGCGGTAATAAGGGTTCCTGCCCCTGTGAGTACAAGGGTCCATCACGATCAACCAAATAATGAGGTAATAATTAGAAGCTCCCCCATGAGGTTGGGCAGAGGGGGAAGAGCTAAGTTTGCGAGGCTGGCAATAAACCACCATGTTGCCATAAGTGGTAGTACTATTTGTAATCCTCGGGCTAATAGTATTGTCCGGCTATGGAGGCGTTCGTAATTTGTGTTGGCTAAGCAGAAGAGGGCTGAGGACGTTAGACCGTGTGCAATTATAAGGATTACGGCGCCAGCAAGGCCTCAAGGTGTCTGGATAAGAATACCCCCAACGACCAGGCCCATGTGGCTTACGGATGAGTAAGCGATGAGGGATTTGAGATCTGTTTGGCGAAGGCAAGTGGAGCCAGTTATAATTACACCTCAGAGGGCGAGGATAATAAATGGGTAGCTTAATTCTTTAGTGAGAGGCTCCAGTATAACTATTATCCGGATTATGCCGTAGCCTCCTAGTTTTAGAAGAACTGCAGCTAGGACTATTGAGCCTGCAACTGGGGCTTCTACATGTGCCTTTGGTAGCCATAGATGTGCACCGTATAGGGGTATTTTTACTAAAAATGCAATTAGGCAGCCTGCTCATCAAAGCTTGTCAGCATAGGATGACAGGGGGGTGGAGCTAGCATATTGGATGGTTAAGAGGGAGAGGGAGCCTGTATCTTTTTGAAGAAGCAATAGGGCAACTAGTAGGGGGAGAGAACCTGCTAGGGTATAAAACAAAAAATATACTCCCGCATTAAGACGCTCCGCCTGGTTACCCCATCGAGTAATAATAATTAGTGTGGGGATAAGAGTAGCTTCAAATATGACATAAAACATAAGGAGTTCAGTGGCACCAAATGCTATAATAAGGAATACTTGCAGCGATGTTAATAGGCTAATGTAGGTTCGTTGGCGGTTAATAGGTTCGAGTGCTGTGTGGCTTTGGCTTGCCAAAATTATAAGGGGGAGTAATCAGCAGGTGAGAACAAGGAGGGGCGTTGAGAGGGGGTCTGTGGCTATGAAGGGCGTAACGCAAGATCAGCCTGTTTCGGATGTATTTTTTAGTCAGGTGAGGCTGGCCAATGCGATGACTAGGCTGTGGGAGAGGGTAGTAGGTCATAATCACTTGGCAGGGGCAAGCCAGGCTGTGGGGAGAAGCATTAGGGTGGGAATTAGGATTTTTAGCATTGTAAGAGGTTTAAGGTTTGAAGGCGGTCTGAGCCATGTGTGCGAGCTGTGGCTACCAGTAGGGCAAGTCCTGCGCTTGCTTCACAAGCTGAAAAAGCCAATAGAAGCATGGGAGCCGCAGAGAAACTTGTGGAGCCTAGTTGAAGGGTTCAAATTGAAAGTCCAATAAATAAAGAGAGCATCATCCCTTCTAAGCATAAAAGAGCGGAGAGGAGGTGGGTTCGATGGAATGCTAGGCCTGTCAGTCCTAGGGTAAAGGCCGATGAGAAAGCGAAGTGAGCGGGAGTCATTAGACAATTATGGACTTTAACCATAAGCTTTTGAGCCGAAATCAAATATTTTTCTTAAACTAATTGGCTATTCGGCTCATTCTAATCCTCCTTGAATTCACTCGTAAACTAGGCCAAGGGTAAGAAGAATAAGCACGGCCACGGCTCAGAAGAGTGTCAATAAAGGGGAGGTTAATTGGTCCCCTCAGGGGAGTGGGAGGAGAAGGGCAATTTCTAAATCGAAAAGGAGGAAGAGAATGGCGACTAGGAAGAAGCGGAGGGAAAATGGTAGGCGGGCTGATCCCAAGGGGTCGAAACCACATTCATATGGGGAGAGCTTTTCATGGTCGGGGGTCATTTGGGGGAGTCAGAAGGATACAATGGCCAGGACTACGGAAAGCAAAATAGTGATGGTAATTACAGCTATAGCTACATTCATTATCTTTCCTTGGATTTTAACCAAGACCGGGTGATTGGAAGTCACTTATACTAGTTTTAATACTAGAAAGATTAAGAGCCTCATCAGTAGATAGAGATATATAGGAATAATCAGACAACGTCTACGAAATGTCAGTATCAGGCAGCTGCTTCGAACCCGAAGTGGTGCTCGGATGTAAAGTGGTATTGGATTTGTCGTAGGAGGCAGACAGCTAAAAATGTGGAGCCAATAATAACGTGTAGTCCGTGGAATCCAGTGGCTACGAAAAATGTAGAGCCGTATACGCCATCTGCAATTGTAAAGGGGGCTTCATAGTATTCCAGGGCTTGAAGAAATGTAAAATAAAAGCCTAGAAGAATGGTTAAGGCTAGTGATTGGATGGTCTGTTTTCGTTCACCTTCCATAATGCTGTGGTGGGCTCAGGTGACCGTTACTCCAGAAGCAAGCAGGACAGCTGTATTAAGGAGGGGGACTTCAAATGGGTCAAGAGTTGTAATGCCTGTGGGAGGTCAGCAGCCCCCTAGCTCAGGAGTAGGGGCGAGGCTCGCGTGGTAAAAGGCTCAGAAGAATCCTAGGAAAAAGAATACTTCGGAGGTAATGAAAAGAATCATTCCGTATCGAAGACCTTTTTGTACGGGGGGCGTGTGGTGTCCTTGGAATGTACCCTCTCGTACGATGTCTCGTCATCACTGATATATTGTAAGAAGCAGTAGGGCTGTTCCTAAGGTTATTAAGGTTGTTGAGCGAAAATGAAATCAGGTTGCGAGGCCTGATGTTATCAGGAGGGCAGCAATTGCCCCTGTTAGGGGTCAAGGGCTGGGGTCAACTATGTGGTAAGGGTGTGCTTGATGGGCCATTAGACGTTTTCTTGTAGGTATAGTGTTAGTAGGAGAACGAAGACGTAGGCTTGAATTATTGCTACAGCAACTTCTAACAGGGTGAGGAGAACCAGTACTGTTGTTGTGATGATTGCGACGGTTGGTATTAACGGGAGAAGTACGAAGGCACCTGTAGCAATTAGTTGAATTAAGAGGTGGCCAGCTGTTAAATTGGCCGTTAATCGTACTCCTAGGGCAAGGGGGCGAATAAAGAGGCTAATTGTTTCGATAATGATAAGTACCGGGATGAGGGGGCCAGGTGTGCCTTCTGGTAGGAGGTGTCCTAGGGCATGGGTTGGTTGGTTTCGCATGCCAATAATAACAGTTGCTAATCAAAGAGGTACCGCAAGCCCTAAATTTAGTGATAGTTGGGTGGTGGGGGTAAAAGTATAGGGAAGAAGTCCTAACATATTTAGGGTAATTAAAAAGATCATTAATGAGGTCAGGAGGGCGGCTCACTTATGGCCTCCAATATTTAAGGGGAGGAGGAGCTGTTGAGTAAAACGGTTGATAAATCAACCCTGAAGCGCGAGGAATCGGTTATTTAATCATCGAGTTGTAGGTGTGGGGTAAAGGAGTCAGGGTAGGGTAAGGGCAAGGGCTATTAGTGGGATTCCAAGATAGGTGGGGCTTATAAACTGGTCAAAAAAGCTTAGTGTCATGGTCAGGTTCAGGGGTCTGTTTTGGGTTTTTCTGCGCTTTGCAGATTAGGGGTATTTGGGAAGGTGTGGGCTGTAACTTTAGCGGGAATAACGGCCAGGAAGACCATTCACGAGAAGACTAAAATAGCAAATCAAGGTGCGGGGTTGAGTTGGGGCATGTCGTTAGGGGTGGTTGGGAGTCACCAATCTTTAGCTTAAAAGGCTAACGCTATACCCTATTTAGCTTCCTAGCGAGGCGTCTTCAAGTATTCGAGATGATCAGTTTTCAAAGTGTTCTAGGGGAACTGCTTCCACTACAATAGGTATAAAGCTGTGATTTGCTCCGCAGATTTCAGAGCATTGTCCGTAGAATACGCCTGGTCGGGATGCGATGAAGGCTGTTTGATTAAGGCGTCCTGGTACTGCGTCCATTTTTACCCCCAGGGCTGGGACTGCTCATGAATGGAGTACATCGTCTGCAGATACTAAAACTCGGATAGGGGATTCAACTGGAATAACCATGCGATGGTCGGCTTCTAATAGGCGGAATTGTCCAGGGGTTAGGTCTTGGGTGGGGATTATGTATGAGTCAAAGCCAAGGTCTTCGTAGTCAGTGTACTCATAGCTTCAGTATCATTGGTGGCCAACGGCTTTAATTGTTAATAAGGGGTTATTAATCTCATCTATAAGGTAGAGGATGCGGAGGGAGGGGAGTGCAATTAGAATTAGAATAATAGCTGGGAGAATTGTTCAGATAATTTCAATCTCTTGTGAATCTAAAATATATTTGTTCGTTAATTTAGTGGTAACTATAGCAAGAATAATGTAAAGCACAAGTGTGCTAATTAGGAAGACGATTATTAAAGCATGGTCGTGAAAATGAAGAAGTTCTTCTATAACAGGTGAAGCTGCATCTTGAAATCCAAGCTGTGACGGATGGGCCATTAAAAGCAAGACACGCGGGGGTCTAACCCACACTTCCGCCTTGACAAGGCGGTGTAATGTTCTCTTTTACTAGTGTCTTATAAAGAAAGTGGCAGAGCGGTTATGTGGTCGGCTTGAAACCGACCTATGGGGGTTCGACTCCTCCCTTTCTCGTTAGTCTGCTTGTACTTGTACAAAGGCAGGCTCCTCGAATGTGTGGTATGGGGGAGGGCAGCCATGTAGTCATTCTACATTGGTTGTTGTTAAATCTGTTGCTAGAACTTCACGTTTGGCGGCGAATGCCTCTCAAATAATAAATAAGAACATGATAACAGCTACTAAGGAGATAAGTGATCCGATTGAGGAGACTGTATTTCATAGGGTATAGGCGTCAGGGTAGTCAGAGTATCGTCGGGGCATTCCGGCTAATCCGAGGAAGTGTTGTGGGAAGAAGGTTAAGTTTACCCCTAAGAACATAATACCGAAGTGGATTTTCGTTCAAGTACTGTGAAGTGTGTAGCCTGAGAATAGTGGGAATCAGTGCACAAAGGCGGCGACAATGGCAAATACGGCCCCCATAGATAATACGTAGTGGAAGTGGGCTACTACATAATAGGTATCGTGGAGTACAATATCTAGAGATGAATTGGCCAGAACAATGCCTGTAAGCCCGCCTACTGTAAATAAGAAAATAAAGCCAAGGGCCCATAGAAGGGGTGTTTCTCATTTAATAGAGCCCCCATGTAGGGTTGCAAGTCAGCTAAATACTTTAACACCGGTGGGAATTGCGATGATTATTGTGGCAGACGTAAAATAAGCACGTGTGTCTACGTCCATGCCAACTGTAAACATGTGGTGAGCTCATACAATAAAGCCTAAGAGGCCAATAGCCATTATTGCTCACACTATACCCATATAGCCAAAGGGTTCTTTTTTGCCAGAGTAATAGGCGACGATGTGTGAAATCATACCAAAGCCAGGCAGAATGAGAATATATACCTCCGGGTGTCCAAAGAACCAGAATAAGTGCTGGTAAAGGATTGGATCTCCTCCTCCGGCCGGGTCAAAGAAGGTGGTATTAAGGTTTCGGTCGGTAAGGAGCATTGTGATGCCGGCAGCAAGGACTGGTAAGGAGAGAAGGAGAAGAACAGCGGTAATTAGGACGGCTCACACAAACAGGGGTGTTTGGTATTGAGAGATGGCTGGAGGTTTCATATTAATAATTGTGGTAATAAAATTGATTGCCCCAAGGATTGAGGAAATACCTGCCAGGTGAAGTGAAAAGATTGTCAGGTCGACTGATGCTCCTGCGTGGGCTAAATTACCAGCCAGGGGTGGGTACACTGTTCACCCGGTTCCGGCACCTGCTTCTACTCCAGAGGAGGCAAGTAGTAGCAGGAAAGAAGGGGGTAGAAGTCAGAAACTTATGTTATTTATACGAGGGAATGCTATATCTGGGGCTCCGATCATTAGGGGGATTAATCAGTTTCCAAAACCTCCAATCATAATTGGCATTACTATAAAGAAAATCATTACGAAGGCATGTGCTGTAACGATTACATTATAAATTTGGTCGTCTCCAAGGAGAGCGCCCGGTTGGCTTAGTTCTGCTCGAATGAGTAGGCTGAGGGCTGTGCCTACTATACCGGCTCAGGCACCAAATACTAGATAAAGGGTGCCGATGTCTTTGTGATTAGTGGAGAAAAATCAACGTGTGATGGCCACAGGTAGGATGGCTGAGTTTTTAAGCGATGGATTGTAGCCCCACAAACAGAGGTTTGAATCCTCTTCTTACCAGAAGTCTTGAGGTGTTATACATATCAGATTGCAAATCTGAAGATGCAGGTTAGTCGTCTGCCGGGACTTTCCCCCGCCTCCGCCCGCCCGTCAGGCGGGGGAAAAGTAGATGGATGCTCGCTGGTTTGAGCGCTTAGCTGTTAACTAAGATCTTGCAGGATCGAGGCCTGCCCTTCTAGGAAGGCTTTAGCTTAATTAAAGTACCTGTTTTGCATACAGGAGATGTGGGGTAGTGTCCCGCAAGCCTTATCAGGGACTGGGGGACTTCCACCCTCACTTAGGGCTTTGAAGGCCCTTGGTCTTGTTTTAACCTAAGTCCCTTAAAGGGTTATTAGTGCTATTGCGGCGGGTGTTAGGGGTAGAAGCAGCAGCGTAGCTATGGCCGAAGTAGCAAGTGGTAGTGTTAGTTGTAAGGAGGGGAGGCGTCATGGGGAAATTGCGGTGAGGTTGTTGGGTGAAATAGTTAGTGCTATTGCGTATGATAGTCGCAGATAAAAATATAGGCTAAGGAGGGCGGTTATTGCCGCCAGTGTTGCAGCGGGGGCAAGGTCTTGCTTAGTAAGTTCTTGAAGAATAAGTCACTTTGGCATAAAGCCTGTCAGTGGGGGGAGGCCCCCTAAGGACAATAATAGCAGGGGTGCAAGGGCGGTCAGGGCGGGGGTTTTTGCCCATGAGGTTGCTAGAGCATTAATGCTGGTTGCTTTATTAAGCTTAAACATAAGAAATGCTGAGAACGTTATAATGAAGTATGTAAATAATGTTAAAATAGTTAGGGAGGGGGAGAATTGTAGTACAATTACTATCCAGCCTAGATGTGCGATGGAGGAGTAGGCAAGGATTTTGCGAAGTTGGGTTTGGTTGAGTCCCCCTCAGCCTCCTACAATGGTTGAGGTAAGCCCTAGAATAACTAAAAGGGTGGTGTTGGCACAGGGGGTTTGGACTAATAAGGCAAATGGGGCAAGTTTTTGTCAGGTCGACAAAATAAGTCCTGTAGTTAGGTCTAGGCCTTGAAGTACTTCAGGTAGTCATGAGTGTACAGGTGCAAGTCCCACTTTTAGTGCGAGGGCCAAAGTGACAAGAGCAGTTGGGAAGGGGTGGGCAATTTGTAAGAGGTCTCATTGTCCAGTTAATCAAGCGTTGGTGGTGCTGGCAAAGAGTAGCATAGCTGCCCCGGCAGCTTGAATCAAGAAATATTTAGTGGCTGCTTCAACTGCTCGGGGGTGATGGTGTTGGGCTATTAGGGGAATGATGGCGAGAGTATTTATCTCCAGGCCCATTCAGGCTAGTAGTCAGTGGGAGCTTGCGAAGGTGGTAGTAGTGCCTAAACCAATACCAAATAGCAGGGCGGTTAAGATGTAAGGGTTCATTAGTAAAGGAGGGATTTTAACCTTCGTGTTTGGGGTATGGGACCAAGAGCTTAGAATTAGCTGACTTTACTAGGAAATAGTGTAGTGGGAGCACCAGGAGTTTTGCTCTCCTTAGGCGGGGTTCGAGTCCCCCTTTTCTAAGAAGCGGGGGGGATTTGAACCCCCATAAGTCACTCTATCAAAGTGGCCCTTTACTTCAGGCACGGCTTCTTATCTATAGCTGGGGCGGCAGGCCAGCAAATGCAATGGGGAGGGCTAGGTGTCAGATATCTAGGGCTAGTGTAAGCGGGAGGAAGTTTTTTCAAATTAGATGCATGAGCTGGTCGTATCGGAATCGTGGGTAAGAGGCTCGAACTCATAGGAATAGGACAGATAGAAGGGCTGCTTTGGTTATCAGGTTTACTGCGGTGAGTTCAGGTAGTATTGGAAAGTGAGAGGCCCCTAAGAAGAGGGTGGCGGAAAGTGTATTTATAAGCAGAATATTAGCATATTCGGCTAAGAAAAATAGAGCAAACGGGCCACCTGCATATTCGACATTGAAGCCAGAGACTAGTTCCGATTCGCCTTCAGTAAGGTCAAAGGGTGCACGGTTTGTCTCTGCAAGGGTTGAAATATACCATATTGCGGCTAATGGTCAGGCTGGGAGAAGTATTCAGACGCTTTCTTGGGCAATGTTGAAGGTTTGTAGTGTAAAACCCCCTGTAAAAATGATAGTACTTAATAGGATTAGGCCCAGACTAACTTCATATGAAATGGTTTGGGCTACAGCCCGAAGGGCCCCGATGAGAGCATATTTTGAATTTGATGCTCAGCCTGAGCCCAGGATGGAGTAGACAGCGAGGCTTGATAGGGCTAAAATAAATAGGATCCCAAGGTTTAAGTCGATGACTGGGTAAGGGAGGGGCATGGGGGCTCAGAGGGTTAAGGCAAGCGTGAGTGCGAGCAGTGGGGCGAGGAGAAATAGTACGGGGGAGGAAGTGGAGGGGCGAACAGGCTCTTTAATAAAGAGTTTTACACCATCAGCAATAGGCTGTAATAGTCCGTAAGGCCCTACAATATTTGGACCCTTTCGTAGTTGTATGTATCCTAGTACCTTACGTTCTAGAAGTGTGAGGAAGGCGACGGCTAAGAGGACGGGGACAATGAAGGCCAAGGGGTTAAGAATATGGGTAATAAGCACTGAGATCATAGTTAAGGAGAGGACTTGAACCTCTGTAAAAAGGGCTTAGGTCTTTTGCATTCACCGGGCTCTGCCACCCCAACATGCCGTTCTCTCAGGCATTGGGGGTATGCCCTCTTGCCTACTTTAGTTGTCTTCACTAGGTGGGGGTGAGGCTTGCTTAGAGCAGGGGCCTCTTCTTTTCGGTCCTTTCGTACTAGAAAAGAGCACACCATAGATAGAAACTGACCTGGATTACTCCGGTCTGAACTCAGATCACGTAGGACTTTAACCGTTGAACAAACGGACCCTTAATAGCGGCTGCACCATTAGGATGTCCTGATCCAACATCGAGGTCGTAAACCCCCTTGTCGATATGGGCTCTAAAAGGGGATTGCGCTGTTATCCCTAGGGTAACTCGGTCCGTTGATCGGCGTTGCCGGATCTTATTGGTCAGATATTCTGTTAATTAGAGCTGCGGCTCTTAGTTGTAGGAGGGGGTGCTCCCTTTCCACGTGGGGGTTTTTTGTTTCCCCGCGGTCGCCCCAACCAAAGACATTAGGGAAGGGTTCCATTAGTTCAGGCCCTTATAAGGGGTTACTTGACAGGATCTTCTTTGGTGTCTAAAGCTCCATAGGGTCTTCTCGTCTTATGTTTATATCCCCGCTTCTGCACGGGGAGATCAATTTCATTGACTTGAAAGAGGAGACAGTTAAGCCCTCGTTGTGCCATTCATACAGGTCTTCATTTAAAAGACAAGTGATTGCGCTACCTTTGCACGGTCAAAATACCGCGGCCGTTAAACTAATAGTCACAGGGCAGGCGGGACCTCTTATTCTTTAGCTTTGCAAGAGGCGATGTTTTTGGTAAACAGGCGAGGCTTGATTTGTTTGCCGAGTTCCTTCTCTTTCTTTTAGTCTTTCCCTATGTGCACACCTGTGTAGGGTTAACGGTTTATGTTTGAGTTTTTTTCTGGTTGTTTGGGTTGTTGTTCAGGTCCCTCTTCGTTTGGGGCCGTTAATGCTCGGTGCGGGTTCGTTCCGAATTACATGTGTGCAAGGAGAGAGGCTTGGCTCTCTTATTACTCATATTAGCAGGGTCCCTCCCATGTTTGCATGGGATGGCCCGGTAGGGAAGGGGGGAGTAAGAATTAATGATCAGGATAGAGAGGGGTAGTGATGTATTTGAGCTATAACGCTTTCTACTGGGGTGGCTGCTTTTAGGCCCACCCAAATACTTACCTTTATTTAATTATGATCTTTTTCCTCCCGGAAAAGTTGTATCTTGTTTCAAAGGGGCTGTACCCCCTTTGAATAACTCTCACAGTTTCTTGTGGTATCAGGTGGGGTAATACTGAGGTGAATAAAAAATCTGAGAGGCTGAACTTCTATCCATTTCCCGGGCAACCAGCTATAACTAGGTTCGGTAGGTTTATCACCTCTACTCAAAGCTCATTCCACTCTTTTGCCACAGAGACGGGTTCGCCCTATAAATAGGCTGTCTTGGAGTAGCTCCCCTAGTTTCGGGGTGTCAAACTAAAGCACTCTTTGCTTGGGTCACGCTGGCTAAATCATGATGCAAAAGGTACGAGAATAAATCTCTGCTTTACTTAGCTTCACTGGGTTATTTCATTTCTCTTTCAGCGATCCCCTGCGGTACTTTCTCTATTGCTCCTAAGTCCTTTTTCTGTCGCCCATACTAAAGGGGAAAAATGGTTTGTTTAATTAAAACACTCGTGCGTTTGGGGTTATAAATAATGGTTGGTTGTTGTTGTGTTTGTGGGCTAGCTGTTGGGCATCAGGGTGATCCGATTTGCACGGGTGTCTCTTCAGTGTAAGGGAAGTGTTATTCTATTTTAACTACACTCTGATATTACCAAGTGCACCTTCCGGTACCCTTACCATGTTACGACTTGCCTCCCCTCCGCGATTTTTGGGTTTTTAATTATTTAAAGTGATAGGCTTGGGGAGAGTGACGGGCGGTGTGTGCGCGCTTCAGGGCCGATTTCAGCGGAACACGCTATTTTCCGCTTACTACTAAATCCTCCTTCAGGCGCGTATTTCAGTGCGCCGTTCGTGTTCCCTAATGTAGGGAATGTAGCCCATTTCTTCCCCTTCCATGCGCTACACCTCGACCTGACGTTTTGGGTTGTGCCAGTTGTGCTTACTTTTAGGCCTTCACAGGGTAAGCTGACGACGGCGGTATATAGGCGGGATAAACAAGGAAGGGTGAGGTTGAACGGGGGTTATCGGTTCTAGAACAGGCTCCTCTAGGGGGGTCTAAAGCACCGCCAAGTCCTTTGGGTTTTAAGCTGGTGCTCGTAGTTCCCAGGCGGGTAGGGTATGTGATATATTACCAAGGTTTAGGGCTAGGCATAGTGGGGTATCTAATCCCAGTTTGTGCCAGAGCTTTCGTGGGGTCAGGGGTTGTAAAGCTACCTTCGTGGTTGATCTTCTAGCCTTCGGATGCGTATAACAGCTTTGAAGGTGTGCGGCTTTAGTCTTTATTTTCCATAACCACTCTTTACGCCGAATGGTATCAACTTGGGTCTCTCGTATAGCCGCGGTGGCTGGCACGAGGTTTACCGGCCCTCTTAGCTTTAACTAAGTCAAGTTTTCACTTATGGCTTAATGTTTATCACTGCTGAGTTCCCTTGAGGGTGTGGCTAAGCAAGGTGTCATGGGCTTACAGATGTGTGCCTGATACCAGCTCCTTGCTCCCGGGCAGGGAGCTGTAGGGCATTCTCACAGGGGGGCGGATACTTGCATGTGTAAATTTGGCTAAAGTTGATAGTAAAGTCAGGACCAAGCCTTTGTGCGGGCGGGACTTTCTAGGGTCCATCTTAACATCTTCAGTGTTATGCTTTAATTAAGCTACGCTAGC